AAATTCAGTTATTTCAACTACGTTAAATGATCTTTCAAATTGGTCAAGACTTTCTAGCCTATGGCCGCTTCTTTATGGTACCAGTTGTTGTTTCATTGAATTTGCCTCATTAATAGGCTCCCGATTTGACTTTGATCGTTATGGGTTAGTACCAAGATCGAGTCCTAGACAGGCGGACCTTATTTTAACAGCAGGTACAGTAACAATGAAAATGGCTCCTTCTTTAGTGCGATTATATGAACAAATGCCTGAACCAAAGTATGTTATTGCTATGGGAGCGTGTACAATTACAGGGGGGATGTTTAGTACCGATTCTTATAGTACTGTTCGAGGAGTTGATAAGCTAATTCCTGTAGATGTCTATTTGCCGGGTTGTCCACCTAAACCAGAGGCTGTTATAGACGCTATAACAAAGCTTCGTAAGAAAATAGCTAGAGAAATCTATAAGGATCGAATTAGACCTCAACAGGGTCATCGGTGTTTTACTACCAATCACAAGTTTTTTGTTGTACGCAGTCCGCATACTGGAAATTATGATCAAGAATTACTCTATCCACCATCATCCACTTCAGAGATCTCTACTGAAACATTTTTTAAATACAAAAGTCCAGTATCTTCCCACGAATTAGTGAATTAGAGAGGCTTTTAGAGAATCAGAAAAAAATCTTCATAAATTAGAACTCATGGTAAATGTGAAATACTTATTTTATATAAAAAAGGTGTGGGGGAAATAAAAAAGATGCAGGGCACTTTGTCCGTTTGGCTAGCCAAACGCGGGCTGGTTCATAGATCGTTGGGCTTCGATTACCAAGGAATAGAGACTTTACAAATAAAGCCCGAAGATTGGCATTCTATTGCTGTAATTTTATATGTATATGGTTACAATTATTTACGTTCGCAATGTGCCTATGATGTGGCACCAGGTGGCCTCTTAGCCAGCGTGTATCATCTTACGAGAATAGAATATGGTGTCAATCAAGCGGAAGAAGTCTGCATAAAAGTATTTACTCCTAGGAGTAATCCTAGAATTCCATCCGTTTTCTGGGTTTGGAAAAGTACGGATTTTCAAGAACGGGAATCTTATGATATGTTAGGAATCACTTATGATAGCCATCCACGACTGAAACGGATCCTAATGCCCGAAAGTTGGATAGGATGGCCTTTACGTAAGGATTATATTGCCCCCAATTTTTATGAAATACAAGATGCTTATTGAATGATAAAAAATGAGCCTTAGCTTCTACAACTACAGACCTTCACGGAATATTTGGAATTCGATTCTTTTTTAGATCAAACAAACAGAAGAGTTGAGGTCTCGTTCATATTATTAGAGATAGCTTGATCTCCAATTTGAAAGATACTTTTTTTATTTCGTAAAAGCCGAACCAATAGGATGAACTAAAAAAAAAGAGTTCTGCATTATGAACTTTGTATCGCGCACATAACTTAGTCAACTTTAGTCACATAACCGGGAATAAATAAGATCGGAAAGCAATAAATGAAGGGGGGGATACAATTCTATTTCGATTGTATCTAATGAATCTTGTGGTATTTCTGCCCTTCAACTATAGATACTATAGATACTATAGATACTATAGATACTATAGTATAGATATAGAAGTATAGATATAGACCAGTTTTTTACTTGTTTTGTTTGATTCAACGGAACTCATTTAACCTTTCCTTTCGAATATGTATTATGTATCAAGTATTATACATTCTTTTTGAACGGCTGGATCCACAACATGAACAAAAAAAGAGAGGGGATAAAGGATGATTGCACTTTTTTTACTAAAGATACGTTTAATTTGAAGAATAGAAACTTATAAAAATTAATCAATCCTATGCCAAGAACCAGATTTGAACTGGTGACACGAGGATTTTCAGTCCTCTGCTCTACCAACTGAGCTATCCCGGCCATTACCGAAGTATCATCCTCGTTTTCCTAATGGTGACACAAGGATTTAAAGTCCCCCGCAATTAAGCTATGTCCACCATTACTGAGGTATCATCTACTGAAGTATCATCCGCGTTTTCCTAATGGTGACACAAGGATTTTCAGTCCTCCGCAATTAAGCTATGTCTACCATTACCGAGGGATCATTATCATGTGACACAAGGATTTAAAGTCCCCCGCAATTAAGCTATGTCTACCATTACCGAAGGATCATTATCATGTGACACAAGGATTTTCAGTCCTCCGCAGTTAAGCTATGTCGACCATTACCGAAGGATCATCTTGCTTTTCCTAATGGTGACACAAGGATTTTCAGTCCTCCGCAATTAAGCTATGCCGACCATTACCGAAGGATCATCTACTGAAGTATCAGTATCATTTTAATATATTACTTAGGTCTATGTCAATGAAAAGAAACTTAAAAGTAGTAAATTCAAAAAGTTTTGGACCGGGAATTTCTTGGATCTTCTAAATAAAAGAAGACTTTCTAAGTTTGAAACTGAAAAATGATATAGATTCTAAATAATTCAACTCAATAATAACGAAAAAAAGGTAAGGTGTCAAACAGACCTTTTGGGGGAGTAGAGCTGGGGATAGAGGGACTTGAACCCTCACGATTTAAAAAGTCAACGGATTTTCATCTTACTATAAATTTCATTGTTGTCAGTATTGACATGTAAAATGGGACTCTATCTTTATTCTCGTCCGATTAATAAGTTCCACCAAGGATCTATCAGACTATGAAGTAAATCATTTGATCAATGAATATTATTTCTTAAATTTCGAATTGATTCACAACATTTCGATTTTGTTTATAAAAAAATAGAAATCGAGATTCAGGTCGTCATTTTTGAGATCGTTTTGTGTTACCTATATTTAGACAATATAGGTTTTTCTCCTTCATCCTTTTTGATTTGAAGTTTCGATCGAAGGATTCCTTTATCAACACAAGGTAGTGAACTCCATTTGTTAGAACAGCTTCCATTGAGTCTCTGCACCTATCCCTTTTTTCTCGCTTTCTAAACTCCGATTTGTTCGCGTAAACCAGGATTTGGCTCAGGATTGCCCATTGTTAATTCCAGGGTTTCTCTGAATTTGAAAGTTATCACTTAGTAGGTTTCCATACCAAGGCTCAATCCAATTAAGTCCGTAGCGTCTACCAATTCCGCCATATCCCCTTTTTATTAGGATCTCATTATGATGTCTTTCCTTTTTTTCTTATGCCGAAACCTTGGGATTCATTACATTATAGATACTTATTTTATGTCTTTGTTATCTTCTTTCATTTTTTTTGAGCCCCATCCATATTGATTTAGTCTAATCAACAAAGATTCTATCATTTTTGTATTTGCAATTCAATATGGTTATATATTACATAACATATATATGTTCTTCCTTTTCTCATCTTTGTCTTAAATTTTAAGAAATAGTCGAACGGTCGATTCTTTTTTTTTTTTTTACTTTCATGAAAAGAAATTTATGATTATTATTGAAACTTAGAATTCTACAATGTGCAAGGGAAAAAAATTATAAATCTACTTCGTAGATTTGAAATTCTAATAATTCTATACTATATAGATAGAAATAAAAAATAGATAGAAATAAAAAAATAGATAGAAAAAAAAAAAAAGATTTCTGATCTAATTAAGATTTTCGTATTTAGAAACTAATGAAATCAAAATTAGAAAGTAAATATATTGCTATATTCTATTAATTAAGGTTATGTTTTATTTATTTAATGATAGTCACTATTTATTTGAGCTATATTCTGTTCTAGAATATATAGAATATGATTAATTCTAAATAGATAAGGAAAAATATTAATAGAATAGTTAATTGATACGATCTAGTAGTTTAGTGAATTTGTATGCATGCGCTATTTTATTTGAGCCCGCTTAGCTCAGAGGTTAGAGCATCGCATTTGTAATGCGATGGTCATCGGTTCGATTCCGATAGCCGGCTTTTCCATATTTTTTCGTTTTTTTTTACATGATTTTTAATGTACTTTCAAAATCAAAGAAGATTGAAAAAACTTCTTTGACCTTTTTCCAAGAGTTACCACTCCATTTATATTATGTCATATAAACTTCCATATAGGAATATATATTGGGTAAAAGAGTTCGATCTTTGCAAAATAAATAAAGAAAATAAAGGAAAATTTTTGTGATTTATTTGATTTATATATATTGTATATACAATAAAAAAATCTGTATATTGAGAGAATATATCTTCTTACTCAGAGAATATATCTTCTTACTCTTTGTATTCCAATAGTTTATTGTAGTGTATTTCACGTCATTTATCATTATCATTTAGTTCAGTTTTAATTTTATTTAGTTTTGTACAATTTCAATAAAAAAAGGAGTCTTTATGTCACGTTACCGAGGGCCTCGTTTTAAAAAAATACGCCGTCTGGGGGCTTTACCGGGACTAACTAGTAAAAGGCCTAAGGCAGGAAGCGATCTTAGAAACCAATCACGCTCCGTAAAAAAATCTCAATATCGTATTCGTTTAGAAGAAAAACAAAAATTGCGGTTTCATTATGGTCTTACAGAACGCCAATTACTTAAATATGTGCGTATCGCCGGAAAAGCCAAAGGGTCCACAGGTCAAGTTTTACTACAATTACTTGAAATGCGTTTGGATAACATCCTTTTTCGATTGGGTATGGCTTTGACTATTCCTCAAGCGCGCCAATTAGTTAATCATGGACATATTTTAGTTAATGGTCGTATAGTTGATATACCAAGTTATCGCTGCAAACCCCGAGATATTATTACAGTGAAGGATGAACAAAACTCTAGAACTTTGGTTCAAAATCTTCTTGATTCATCTGCCCCTGAGGAATTGCCAAACCATCTGACTCTTCACACATTCCAATATGAAGGGTTAGTCAATCAAATAATAGATAGGAAATGCGTCGGTTTGAAAATAAATGAATTGCTTGTAGTAGAATATTACTCGCGACAGACTTAATAAACCTAACTTAAGTAAAAAAAATTACTAAAAACAAGAGTTCGGACAACTCCCCTTTGCCATTAAAAATAAAAAGGCACAAGATAAGGGATTTTGTCGAGGAATCTTTTTCCTATTCATGTATCATAGATTGGTAGGGAGATTTGGATCCCTTGTTTGCTCTTCCCAGCATTTTCCATATGAAAGAAATTAGGAATAGAGAATCTATTTCAAAATCAAAACAAGGTAGATTTTATATCTATTCTTTTTTATTGGATTTGATACATTGTGGTCAATCACGTAAGATTGGTGAATTAGTTGAAAGTACGGAAAGAGAGGGATTCGAACCCTCGGTAAACAAAAGTCTACATAACAGTTCCAATGTTACGCCTTCAACCACTCGGCCATCTCTCCAACATCAGGATTATGACTGAGTATCTGGGTGAATAGCGAGTTATTCATCGTTTTTTAGATTATGGTTAATAGATACCCTTTTTGACCGGAAAAATTGGAAGTAGATAGAAGGTTTTTTTTAATGAGTCCGCTTTTATGTTAGTTCGTACTATACAATTCCTTTGTTTGTGAGAAAATTTTCTCACAAAAGAAAAGGTAAAGGAAATAAAAAGAGTTAGAGAATGGATTACTACCTATGCCAAGATCGCGTATAAATGGAAATTTTATTGATAAAACCTTTACAATTGTAGCCGATATCTTATTACGAGTCATTCCGACAACTTCCGGAGAAAAAGAGGCATTTACTTATTACAGAGATGGTGCGATTTGATTATCATTATTTTTTTTTTCTCGCCGATTTGGAATAGAAAGAAAAACGAGTATTGAAAAAAAATCTACGCTTTTGAAGGTGAAGTTTATAATAAAAAAAACAATCCCTTCTGTCATGTATCCACGATTAATGCAGCCTTAGATGCTTCAATTGTGAATTATAGTATTGAGCAAAAGGTTTTTACCTATGGTTCCCGTATTACAGATCAATCCTACTACACTAATACAATATACGAATAGGAGGCATAGGGGAAGAAGCACTACGCCGAGAAATCAACAACACGAAAACTTTCTTCAAAATGATTCCCTTTCTTTCTTCTTCTTATTTTGGATTGGGACTAATTAAAATGGTTGGAACAATAAACATCCATCTCGTTCGTACTTTGGATACCCGTATAACCATTGAAGACTGTTGAAGTGACTAATTCCTGGAAATTTAGGGGCGTTGAGAACAAAGAAATTTTTAGAGTTTCCTTTTTTATTTTTATCTAGCATGAACCCACTTGGTAGTAAGAAAAGATCTTTTGCAAGAAGGTTGGCTAGGGATTTCTTGTAAAAACATTAGCCCCGCTTAGTTCATAATGACATCACATTTTTACATATATTATTTTCATTATGCACCTAAAGGAGGAGCCGTATGAGATGAAAATCTCACATACGGTTCTGAAACGGAGAATTCGTTAAAGCGAATGACGACCGTAACGGATGTCGGCTCAATCTGAAGGAAATTATGCGGAAGCATTACAGAATTATTATGAAGCTATGCGACTAGAAATTGACCCCTATGATCGAAGTTATATACTCTATAATATAGGCCTGATCCACACAAGTAATGGGGAACATACCAAAGCTTTAGAATATTATTTTCGGGCATTAGAACGAAACCCCTTTTTACCACAAGCTTTTAATAATATGGCTGTGATCTGTCATTACGTGCGACTATCTCCACTATAGAAAAAAAGAACGAACAGCTAGTCAATGAAATACTAGAAACACAAAAAAAGGGCTTTCTACATAAGCATCGTCCAAAACGATTTTTTTATCAGCTGTAGCAAATAAATAAACTTCATTGATCGAAATATGAAGTGAAGACTAGATATGCCTAAATCCTTTCTTTCTATGGATAAAAAAAGATTGAATTGATAGAGGAAGCACCGTAAAGATCAATTGGAAAGGTTTTGGACCGATACAACAAGAGCTGTTTATTTATATCATAATATGAGATAAATCTTAGGAATCCACTTATGTAATAGAGTAGATCCCCTAAGGTAGTGAGCAGCGGTGTAGCATCAGATCCTAAAGACAGTAAGTCTTTTTCTTTTTTATGAAGTATGAAAAAGTCTTTTTCAAAGATTCTATATAAATTTTTATATGAAAGCGGGATAGTTACCTTTCAGAAAATTTTAATATCTAATAACAGTGGACATGCCTTTTTTTTCTGAAGGTAGGAGAAAAGATAAAACTTATTATATTAATTAATATATTAATTAAATCAAAATGAAAGTTTGAAACTCATGTAATTACTCTCTTTTGTTTAATCCAAGAAAAACAAAATATCTATAAGAAATCTCATTCAATTAGACATTCAATTAGATATAAAGTTCAAAGTAGGTTAAAGTTAAAAAACTGGTACACCGAAACAAAAGAGTTGGTTGTCGAGCCGTATGAGGTAGGAAACTCTCAAGTACGGTTCTCAGGGAGGGAATTGACCCGCCTATTCCGACCGTGGAGAACAGGCCATTCAACAAGGAGATTCTGAAATGGCGGAGGCTTGGTTCGCTCAAGCCGCTCAGTATTGGAAACAG